TTTGTCCATATTTCGAGAAAAAGTATCTCTTGTTTTTCATTCCCATTCACATAAGAATGAATACTATGATTCGCATTTCGAACAGGCATGAATACAGCATCTATAGGATAACTTCCGTCTTGAAAGTTATTTGGCGTTTTTATATGATATCCGCGATTTCTCTCGATTTCTAATTCAATACACAAATTAATTGGTTCTGTTAGGTTAGCTATATGCTGTGTATTATCAACGATTTCCACAGAAGGTGGTAAGATAATGTCTTGAGCAGTTACATATCCAGGGCCCTTGACACAAATAGACGCGTTACGAGTTCCATACAGATTACTTCGCAATACAATTTCTTTCAAATTCATTAAAATTTCATGTACGGATTCTTGAATCCCTACTATAGTAGAATATTCATGTGTTATTTTCTCAGATTTTGCGCGTGTGATACATGTTCCTTCTATTTCTCCGAGCAAAGCTTTTCGCATCGCAATGCCTATTGTATCGGCTTGACCTTTCATAAGTGGTGCCAGAATAAAGCGTCCATAATAAAGACGCTTACTGTCTGCTCTTGATTCAACACACTTCCACTGCAGTGTCCGAGTAGATACTGTTACTTTCTCTCGAACCATAGTATATTATTTGATCAAATCATTGAATTATTTATTTCTCTTGAAATCTCTTCAATGTTTATTTTTACACACGTCTTTTTTTAGGGGGCCTACAGCCATTGTGTGGCATAGGGGTTACATCCCGTATGAAACTTAATAGTATACCACTTCTACGAATAGCTCTTAATGCCGCATCTCTTCCGAGACCCGGCCCTTTTATCATGACTTCTGCTCGTTGCATACCTTGATCCACTACTGTCCGAATAGCATTTCCTGCTGCGGTTTGAGCGGCAAATGGTGTACCTCTTCTTGTACCCTTGAATCCACAAGCCCCGGCGGAGGACCAAGAAATTACTCGACCCCGTACATCTGTAACAGTCACAATAGTATTGTTGAAACTTGCTTGAACATGAATAACTCCCTTTGGTATTCTACGCGCATTCTTACGTGAACCAATACGTCTATTTCTACGTGAACCAATTTTTGGTATAGGTTTTGCCATATTTTATCATCTCATAAATATAAATCAGAGATATATGGATATATCCATTTCATGTCAAAACGGATCCCTATTTTTTTTTTTTACTTATTTATTTGTACATCTGTACTATAGGGTCCTTTATATTTCGAGAGTCTTTTTTGTTTTAGAAAGATTATCCTTGTCTTTGTTTATGTCTCGGGTTGGAACAAATTACTATAATTCGTCCCCGCCTACGGATCAACCGACATTTTTCACAAATTTTACGAACAGAGGCCCTTATTTTCATATTTCTCATTCCTTTTATTAATTCCGAATCTACTTATTGGAAGAAAATAAGTTTCTTGAAATTTTTAACTTCGAATTGTATCCCCACGAAAGAATGTTGAAATTGAAAAAACCACCTAATCATTCGACTCTTTGCTTTGAAGTCTATAAATTATAAGTACTTTGGTTAAATCATAAGGACTTACCTCAATTTTTATTCTATTTCTTGGTATTATACGTATAAAAAAACTACGTCGAATCCTTTCCGAAACAAAAACCAGAATTAAGATTTTCATTATTTAAACGAACCCAGAAAATACATACCATTGGTAAGTTGTTCAGTAACATGAATCCATTTATTTTTTTTGTTGTTTCATTCCAGGTAAAACCGCTTTGAAGTATCAACTAATGTAAGAGGGATAATATTATACTATACCCTTTCTCTTTTTTCACAAATATGAAAGTTCCGTGTATAATTCGGCTATCAGAAAGATTACCATATATAACACAAAACTTCTCCGCCGATTCCTTCTATTCGAGCCTTTCGGTCTGTCATTATACCTCGAGAAGTAGAAAGAATTACAATTCCCATTCCGCCTAAAATTCTAGGAATTCGTTGATAGTTAGAATATATTCGTAGGCCGGGTCGACTGATCCGTTTTAAATTTAAAAGAGTTCTATACGGTCCTTTCCTATTTCTTCTATGTCGTAGGGTTAAAACCAAAAAATATTTATTGCTTTCCTGATGTTTTCTCACGTTTTCAATAAAACCTTCTTGTAAAAGGATTTTAACAATATTTTCAGTGATGTTAGTAGATGGTATTCGAACTGTTCTTTTTTTATTCATGTCAGCGTTTCGTATAGAGGTTATTATGTCAGCAATAGTGTCTTTACTCATGATAAACTAAGATTTTTGTTGCCCCCGAATTTTGATATAATCAACATGCTCTTTTTCTTTTTTTATTTATCTTTATTTATATTTCTGAATTATTAAAGGTATATACGTGATATATAAACAATCTACTAATTAATCGGTTTCATTCAAATACTATATTATGGTCTTCCCTTATAATACTTCAGGTGCTAATGAAACTATTTTAGTGAAATTTAACTGTCTTAATTCCCGGGCGATCGCGCCAAAAATTCGGGTTCCTTTTGGATTTCCTTCTTGATCAATAACAACTGCAGCATTGTCATCATATCGTATTATCATACCGTTGTCGCGTTTAAGTTCTTTACAAGTACGGACAATTACAGCTCGGATCACTTCTGATCTTTCTAGAGGTGTATTTGGTACTGCTTCCTTGATTACAGCAACAATAACGTCACCAATATGAGCATATCGTCGATTACTAGCTCCTATGATTCGAATACACATCAATTCTCGGGCCCCACTGTTATCCGCTACATTCAAATGGGTTTGGGGTTGAATCATATCATTTTTTTATTTATCGGTTTTTTCTTTTTCAATACAAAGGTCTAAATAAAAAAAAGAAATATTATTTGTTCAAAACAAAAAAAGAAACCTGCAATTGTTTTTTTCATTCAAAAAATTTCTTTCCTTTGTTTCTACATTCCTATCCCGAAAGAATGAATTGAGTTCGTATAGGCATTTTTGATGCCGCTATTGAAATAGCCCTTCTGGCTATATTTTCTGCTACTCCGCCCATTTCATAAAGTATTCTACCGGGTTTAACGACAGCTACCCAATATTCGGTAGATCCTTTCCCCGAACCCATACGTGTTTCTGTAGGTCTTACTGTAACAGGTTTGTCTGGAAATATGCGTACCCATATTTTTCCACCGCGGCGTGCATTTCGTGTCATTGCTCGCCGCCCCGCTTCTATTTGTCTAGATGTGATCCAAGCGGGTTCAAGCGCTTGAAGAGCATATCTACCGAAGCAAATGCGATTACCTCGATAAGATATTCCTTTCATTCTTCCTCTATGTTGTTTACGGAATCTGGTTCTTTTGGGGTTATAGTTGATGGTTGTTTATCAATTCCACCCATCCCTACTACAGAACCGGACATGAGAGTTTCTTCTCATCCAGCTCCTCACGAATTAAACTATTAAAAAAGAATATACACGTTGAATAATATACAGAATCATGGGATTCTTTTAAATTCATCTAATATATTATAAATTAAAAATTTTTTGTGTTTTAATATATAATTAAACACGTATTCTATTTATAGATAATGTCATTTTGGTATAACGTTATAATGAATCTTTATTTTGTTTTGCCTTTTATTATCATATCGAGTTGACTAAAATTTAGAAATAAAAAAAATTCGCGGGCGAATATTTACTCTTTCAACATTCAGTTGTAAGATTAGTCTATAACATGACCTCTCAGAATAAATGAATAGGTTTCTGGTTCGTTCCGCCATCCTAACCCAATGAATCATTAAGATTCGTTTTCAATAAAATCTTATGCATTCACAGGTTCTGTCGTTCCCACCACTTCTCGATTAATGGTTAGGTCTGAATTCTACAACGGAGCCCCTAAATGAAAATGAAATTTATTCTTGAGTCAACTTTCTCAGTCTTTATTGGCTCGGGGCTCTTGATTTTTTGTTCTATGCACGAATTTGTCTAATTATGGATCAATCAGTATTGATGCTTTATTACATTCCCTTTATATGAGATGACTCATAGACCTTACATATTGGAATCATATATCATTGATATTCTTTTTCTATCTTTCTCTCACCCTTCCATTTATCTGTATACTTTTATTGCTTTACAACTCATAATCGGATTGGTTTTTCTTTTTGTTTATGCAAAAAAGATTTCAGTTGCTACAATGATATGACTCCTATATCATATCTTGACTGGTTTTTATATCCAGATAATGCGAAGCGATGAGTTGGTTATTAGTTCTATAGTTATCATTTCGTACTACAGGCGGGTCCATTTTTTTGAATCCTTAACCCTAAAAAAAAACCAACGAGTCACACACTAAGCATAGCAATTATATAAAATGATTAATCGAATTTTTATTCAACCTTATAGAATTGTTAAAATTGTTCATTTTTTTTTTTATTTAACAGAAAAAGAATGAAATAATTTGCCATTTTTTGTTTTATCACCAGATAGAACTAAATACAAGTCAAGTAAGTTCTTATTATTCCTCGTCTACAAATATCCAAATTTTGATGCCCAATACCCCATAGATAGTTCGAACTGCATAGGAACAATAATCAATTTTAGCTCGAATGGTTTGTAGAGGAACCCTACCTTCTCTGATCCATTCAACACGTGCAATTTCTTTTCCGTCGATACGCCCTGCAATTTGTACTTGAATTCCTTTTGTACCTGCCTGTTCAGTTAATTCAATAGCTTTTTTCATTGCTTTGCGAAATGAAACTCTATTCTTTAATTGTCCGGCTATAAATTCTGCAAGAATATTGGGGTGCCCGTAAGGATTTGCAATTCTTGTAATAGCAATGTTAAGTTTTCGGTTTACACAATTGAGTTCTTTTTGTACATTCATCTGTAATTCTTCGATTCTTCGAGTCCTGTCTTCTATTAATAACTTGGGGAATCCCATATAGATTATGACCTGAATCAAATCGATTCTTTTTTGAATCTCTATACGTGCAATTCCCTCGACATTAGAGGATATTTTCATATTTTTTTGTACATAATTTTTGA